GGATTGTCTCATGTCTTTTGATTGGTGTTTATCCCCACAACATCTCGATTTTCTTACATACAAAGTATTTACTTGTTACTAATAAAGTCTAGCCACTGTTTTTCCTTAGATCCCTTATTTCACTCCGATAGTATCATAGATCGGGATCGATGCAGAGGAAATGAATGCATTTCTACACTATAAATAAAATTAAGTAAGTGGAATAGATAGAACATTGGATCATGCCACATCACTTATCTACGGGATCTTACGGAGCCTGTTCATGCATGACATGATTCGGGTATGATCATGGAAAAGATTCTCCTCAAACGAACCTGCCTATCCTCTGCTACATAGGGGGACTTACGTGGTGGTTGGATGCGGAGACACATTTGGTTATGAATTCCAACGTGGCGGATAAAATCATATATCTGCATGGCCCAATTAATAGTTCAAGTCACACACTCCCATAATCCATCCTCTCTTCGGAAAATCCACTTCAACTATTCGTATCAATTAAGAAATACAATACTTCGTAGTTGAAGAGAAGTATCCAAATAACATGTCTTATTTTTTCAATAATCCATATTTGTAGCAATGAAATAATATTGTTCCTTCCCGATATGATATATGATCAATTACAAATATCTATGATCTGTCTTCTCTATAAAGGACCCGAAATACCTTGCTTACGTATCATTGGAAAGTGCATTAACATAAATACGGCAGTAAGAAGAGGCAATACAAAAGTGTGTAAACTATAAAAACGAGTCAAAGTGGATTGGCCCACACTAGCACTTCCACGTAATAACTCTACCAAAGGCGATCCTATTACAGGAATAGCTTCAGGTACACCTGTCACAATTTTTACTGCCCAATAACCAATTTGGTCCCGAGGTAAGGAATAACCAGTTACACCAAAAGATGCAGTCAATACAGCTAAAACCACACCTGTAACCCAAGTTAATTCGCGGGGTTTTTTAAACCCACCTGTGAGATATACACGAAATACGTGCAGGATCATCATTAGAACCATCATACTTGCTGACCATCGATGAACTGATCGAATTAACCAACCAAAATTGGCCTCAGTCATTATGTATTGAACAGAGGAAAAAGCTTCTGTAACGGTTGGACGATAGTAAAAAGTCATAGCAAAACCTGTAGCTACTTGTACTAAAAAACAAGTAAGTGTGATCCCCCCTAAACAATAAAATATGTTGACATGAGGAGGAACATATTTACTAGTTATATCATCCGCAATCGCCTGAATCTCGAGACGTTCCTCAAACCAATCATATACCTTATTGAGATAGGTAATCCAAAGGAATTCCCCCTCTGAGAACCGTATATGAGAATTTCATCTCGTACGGCTCAAGCGGAAACACACAAATACTGATTTCAACGGATATGTAATAGAAAGTTCAAAACTTCTTAGCCACTTGATTCGATTTGCCCCAAAGATACGAAGTAACAAAAATCCGGAATCTCTTCTTTGTGATGGCCAAAAATATCAAGTTGGCTCATCCGTCTTTCTTTATGTTGATCGGTACAGGCCTCTTGAATCTTCTCTTCCCTATTTTTTTATTTGTTATTTGATTTGTTGTTTTTTTGTGCGTAATGCAGATTAATAATAGTTTTACTATTGATAGGAATTCCCTTGTTGAGACCCTATGAATCAATTGAAACCTCAGATTCATACTAGAACCACGATGATTTAATCAAGCAAAGCCTCAAGCTAAACTCAAAGGTTCTCTGAGTAAGAACCGTTTGATGATCACTTATTCAATGAATGGATGTAATGACTCAACAAAATCTAGCGAAACATTTGTCCTTTGTTCAAACTGAAAGAAGAAAAATCGTTTGATTTAGGAAATACCTATTTGAATTTTTTTTGAGTCCGGTTGCGAAGTCTGAATAGTAAATAGTAGGTATGAATCATAGTTCAAATATTTCTTTTCTTGATCTATTCTATATATTCCGTGCTCCAGATACTAGAATAAATATCCGACGAGGTAGAATCATCTTGATAGAGATGACAGGCCCATTTTCTGTATTATCAATAGGATCAATTATAACAAGTCACACACTCATATTCCGGAAATACCGAAACAAATAAATCTCACGGTCGAACTACCAGAATGGTCTAGAAATCCGAGTCTTTCTTAAGTAAAGTAATTTTTTTGATTGAAAAACTAGGACTTTCTAGTTCTTATGAACCTAACTCATTGAAATTCCATCCAATAAAACGGAAGAATTATAAATTTCCAAAATAATAGATAGGAATATCGCAAATAGAGCCATTGCGACCCCCATAAGTGGTGTAGTCCCCCAGCCCGGTGCTACTTTACCATATTCCGAATTCAATGGTTTCAATAAATTCCCTACAGTAGTTCGTCTTGGCCCAGATCTAGAACTACCCTCAACGGTTTGTGTAGCCATAAAATACTATTCATTGGTTGAGATCTGTTGACTTTGTATACCATTCCGTTGTAGTTGTAAATAAACGATCTTATCGTAGATCCATTGTGATCTTGAAATTATCTAAAAATGGAAACAGCAACCCTAGTCGCCATCTCCATATCTGGTTTACTTGTAAGCTTTACTGGGTACGCCTTATATACCGCTTTTGGGCAACCCTCTCAACAACTAAGAGATCCATTCGAAGAACACGGGGACTAGTTGAAGTAATGAGTCTCCCATATTGGGAGGCTCATTACTTCAATTGAGATAATGAAAAATTATTTCATTTTTTTAGTTTTAGTCGGAACCTTAGGCGGTTCTCGAAAAAAGATAGCGAAAAAAATTATCCCTAAAGTCGAGACTAAAAGGAATGTATAAACCAATGCTTCCATAGATTTGATCGTGGTTTACAATTATAGCTTTCACACCTATTCATTTGGGATCATTTACCATATAAAGAAAAGTAAAGAGTCAAAGAATAAATGGTGATTCAAATCAAGATTTCTCCGGTACCTTATGTCAAATCAAAAAAAAAAATAGAGGGGGAGGCGAAAGATACCAGAGCAATGTTGTATCAGACTACTTGTCTCCTTGTAGTTGGATCCCCAAGTTTTTGAAATGCTCCAAATTCCACTTGAGCATCCAAATCTGGATCAATACCAGCAAAAACATCTCTGAACAAGGTTCTAGCACCATGCCAGATGTGTCCAAAAAAGAAGAGCAAAGCAAACGTAGCATGCCCAAAAGTGAACCAACCCCTTGGACTGCTACGAAAAACACCATCGGATTTCAAAGTAGCCCGATCTAATTCAAAAATTTCACCTAATTGGGCACGTCTAGCGTATTTTTTTACAGTAGCAGGATCACCATAACTAACTCCATTGAGTTCGCCACCATAGAACTCGACAGTTACACCTACTTGTTCAACACTATACTTTGATTCTGCCCTTCTAAAAGGAACATCGGCTCTCACAATTCCGTCTCCATCTACTAAAACTACCGGAAATGTTTCAAAAAAAGTAGGCATACGACGTACAAAAAGCTCGCGCCCTTCTTTATCTCTAAAGACGGGGTGTCCTAACCATCCAACAGCTATTCCATCCCCGTTGTCCATTGAGCCTGCTCTGAATAATCCCCCTTTTGCCGGATTATTACCAATGTAATCATAAAAAGCTAATTTTTCGGGAATTTTAGACCAAGCTTCCGATAAACTCAGATTTTCGGCTAGTCCGGCGCTAACTCTTCGATATATTTCTTGCTGAAAGTATCCCTGATCCCACTGATAACGAGTGGGACCAAATAATTCGATTGGGGTAGTTGCTGAACCATACCACATAGTTCCAGCAACAACGAAAGCTGCAAAAAAAACAGCAGCGATACTACTAGAAAGTACAGTTTCAATATTTCCCATACGTAATCCTTTGTATAGACGTTGAGGCGGACGGACACTAAGATGGAATAGACCCGCTAATATGCCCAATGTACCCGCCGCAATATGATGAGAGGCTATTCCTCCCGGAACAAAAGGATCAAAACCTTCCGCGCCCCACGCTGGATTTACAGATTGTACTTTTCCAGTTAGTCCATAAGGATCGGACACCCATATTCCAGGACCATACAAACCTGTTACATGAAATGCGCCAAATCCAAAGCAAGCCACCCCTGAGAGAAATAAATGAATTCCAAAGATCTTGGGCAAATCCAAAGAAGGTTTTCCCGTACGCTCATCACAGAATATTTCTAGATCCCAATACACCCAATGCCAGATAGCTGCCAAGAAGCACAAGCCAGAAAACACAATATGTGCCCCTGCGACACCTTCATAACTCCAAATACCCGGATTCGTTATAGTTCCTCCTGAAATACTCCAACCACCCCACGAATTGGTTATTCCTAAACGAGTCATGAAGGGTATAACGAACATACCTTGTCTCCACATTGGATCAAGAACAGGGTCAGAGGGATCAAAAACCGCTAATTCGTATAGAGCCATCGAACCGGCCCAACCAGAAACTAGAGCTGTATGCATTATATGGACAGAAAGCAATCGACCGGGATCATTCAATACGACAGTATGAACACGATACCAAGGCAAACCCATGGAAATACCCCTTTATCAAAGATAAATAGACACTATGTCACCTTATTTTATCGCATTGGAAAGGACTATACTATGTACCTAAGTACCTAACCTTTTCAGTGGATTCTGTATGAGAAAGAGTTAATATTTATTCCGTTCCATTGAAAATAACGGAACAATTCTGTTCATAAGAACAAAGAGAAGCAGATCTATTCTATACCCGATAAGTACCAATACGCAATGGGAGAATTGGTCCCATTTTGTGGGAACGAATGCATAGATACTTGTTTATCATTCGAACGATCGATTGCTCCGTTCGTTAAAATTTTTCTTTATTCATTCTATCTTACTCTATAAACCTTCCAATCAATCTATCTAGAAAATAGAATAAACAGAAAAAAGGATGAAGACAATAAACCCATTGTTACGTTTCCATATTAAAGTGAAGTATAGTACTTAATTTTTTTTTCTTTAATTTAATGCCCATTGGTATTCCAAAAGTACCTTTTCGGAATCCTGGAGAGGAAGATTCAGTTTGGGTTGACGTATAGCGCGACTTGTTAGACATATTGGGTCATATGGGATTTACCCGTTCTCTCCCCCGATCGAGATATCCTCCGTTTCGCCCAAGAAATATTGTATTGAGATTGAGTGAACCATCAATCATTTGGAGCGTGAAGTACAATTCGATCAATTTATATTGGGGATCAATATTATCAATTAGAAGAATTTATGGTTGACTTGGACTGATAAAATAAAGTCTCCAGGCTCCGTTCAGAAAATACCAAATTGGTAACAAATTGATAATATATGTACGATTACCACTTGTATCATAAACGACTCTTATACTTACTATAGGAGCGATCTCAAACTGCCAACCAATGGAGTAGTATGATGAATACATCGAATAGTTTGGAGAAGACATGAAACAAATTGAAAAAGAAGTCGTAACAAAAAAAAGTGGTACTGAGATCATTTGCCCTATATGTACAAATAGAATTCGGGTAGATCTTTTCCCGGAGTAGAACAAACATGAACCTAAAAAAATGGAAAGGGCCCATTCAGGAACAATAAAATGACATCGTGATTTGAATCTCGATGAAACAATACATCAATGAGAGGTTAGTTCAATAAGTTCAGTAAATTCTTTTTTTTTTTTATAGGTAAGGGAACAAAAACTCATCTTATGTTTTTTGAAAAATAGAAGAAGAAAACCCCCTTCATTAGAAAAACAAAAACCTGTTACAGAAAAAAAAGAAATAGAACTGGAATCGACACATTGATTCTTTTTTTTTCGCAATTTTTTTTTTGAACCGTATGCATCCAAAGGTGCACGTACGGTTCCTAAGGGAACCAATTTTGTTCTAATCAACCGACTTTATCGAGAAAGATTACTTTTTTTAGGCCAACAAGTTGATAGCGAGATCTCGAATCAACTTGTTGGTCTCATGGTATATCTCAGTATAGAAGATTTTACTAGGGATCTTTATTTATTTATAAACTCTCCCGGCGGATGGGTAATACCAGGAATAGCCATTTATGATACTATGCAATTTGTGCCACCCGATGTGCATACAATATGCATGGGATTAGCCGCTTCAATGGGATCTTTCATTCTGGTCGGAGGAGAAATTACCAAACGTCTAGCATTCCCTCACGCTTGGCGCCAATGAGTTTTTTTATTTGAAAAAAAAAAAGGAATACTATGCCTTCCCATATTGAATATGAATAATAAGTAATAATAGCATGGCACTTCGAGTTCGATATGAGCAAACCATTATTGTTTTTTTCATAACATGAGATTTTATGTCGAGATAGTAGTATGAAACAGAGGTCATTTCGGATTTGATCTTATGTGTTGGGGGTACATTTCAGCGTCACAAACCATTCTTTTCCACACCAGAATTCTCTTTCTGATATTTATGTTATAAAAGAAAATACAAAAATGAAAAAAAAAAAGATCATTTTTTTCCTTATTTGATCGTATCAGAAAGGAACTTTGGTATTGCTAAATCACAGACAAAATAAATATATAAAGCAACGGAACCATCATAGTATTTTTTTTACTCCTACGAAAGGAAGGGTGGTAAATGGATCATTCAACGATCTGGATCGGATGGATTCTATTTCTTTCTTCAATAGAATAGAAGAGAAGAAAAAGAAAATTCCATTGTAGAGCCGTATGCACAAAAGATGCCCGTACGGTTGTACAATTCTATTTTTTCTTATATTTTTTTATCCCTTACTTTAGCCCAATCATGCAAGATAGAAGAACCGTTCATGATGTTATATCAATATCATCAGGGTTATGATTCACCAACCTGCTAGTTCTTTTTATGAAGCACAAGCAGGCGAATTTATCCTGGAAGCGGAAGAACTACTGAAACTTCGCGAAACCCTCACAAAGGTTTATGTACAAAGAACGGGTAATCCTTTATGGGTTGTATCCGAAGACATGGAAAGAGATGTTTTTATGTCAGCAACAGAAGCCCAAGTTCATGGCATTGTTGATCTTGTAGCGGTCGAAAATGAAAATACTAGGAATTTCGTGTAAATCCATTTCAAACCATAATTCGAATTTTCTGCGATTTGATATTGAATAGAAAAAAAAATTCATGATCATCAATCATCAGGTTAAGATCGATCTAAACCACCCCATTCCATTCTGGAATTCTATATATACATCCGACATGCCAACTATTAAACAACTTATTAGAAACACAAGACAGCCAATAAGAAATGTCACGAAATCTCCCGCTCTTAGAGGATGTCCTCAGCGTCGAGGAACATGCACTAGGGTGTATGTGCGACTCGTTCAGATCATGAGTTCGAACAAATGAGACAATTTTCCAGTATCAATGACCAGTACCAATGAATAGGATAGATAGAGAAGATCTATCATATACCTATAGTTTGGAATTTATGGTTTACATTGGTGCAAATCCAATCACCTAGATTTGAGATGAAAAGGAATTCTCCATTGGGGGCAAATGATTATCTATTAAGCGGAGGAAATGGTATTATAAGAAGCAAAAAGGGGATACTCCTATTCTTGAAAGAACGGACTAAGAGGGTCAGCTACCTAGCTAACTTTCATAATTAAATGCCGTCACTGTATGAATAACTCTTATTGTGAAAAGAACTATTACTGTATAATTGATGGGTAGAGCCAAAGAGTGTGAACTATACAAGTTAACAATAACATTTGATAAAATAAAAGAAGAGGCTCCGGTGTATAAAGAGGACCTCACCGTTTAAAAAAAAAAAGTAACCATAGAAACGATGGAACCCCCTATTTTTTTTATTTGGTATCGTTAGAATTTCTTATTTCCAGGTGAAATGCCTGGAAGGAATAAAAAATTGTGGTTGGGGAAAGTCATAGTAGCAAAAGCCATTGGAATTTATATTTTATATATCGGAATAATCTATTTGTTATTAATTGACGGGGGGTAAAGGATGACTGAAAGAAGAGAAATCAATTAGTTATTCATTAAGGTTTAATTTGATTCAATGACCAGAGTTAAACGAGGATATACAGCTCGGAAACGTCGAACAAAAATTCGTTTATTTGCATCAACCTTTATTGGGGCTCATTCAAGACTTACTCGAACGACTACTCAACAGAAAATGAGAGCTTTGGTTTCCTCTCATCGAGATAGAGGCAGGCAAAAGAGGGATTTTCGTAGTTTGTGGATCACTCGAATAAATGCAGTAATTCGTGAGAATAAGGTATTCTATAATTATAGTAGATTAATACCAAATCTGTACAAGAAGCAATTGCTTCTTAATCGTAAAATACTTGCGCAAATATCTATATCAAATAAGAATTGTCTTTACATGATTTCCAATAAGATTATCAAATAAAGGATATGATATTCTAAAATATAATACAGAAATGATTGAAATTGAAACAGAATTCCCCGGAGAATGAACTCCGGGAAGATAGAATAAAGAAAATTAAGTAAGATAAGTAATAGGAATGAACGAACATGTTTCAATAAAAAAAAATTTCTTCTTCCCCCATTTTTGATTTCTTATAACACAAGAAATAAATCGGGATTCTAGGCCTTTTGAACAAAACATCAATCTGAGCTTGAGTTCCGATTGGAGTTTTGAGTCAATTGAGGAGTATGTTTATTTATTTCTGGTTCTAGGACCAGAAGTTCTGGGGATCGACTCGGCTCTCTCAAATTGTTTCTCATTATTAAGAAAAGGTAACAAAGATAAAATACGAGCTTGTTTTATAGCAATAGTAATTAATCGTTGTTGTTTCAAGGTCAATTTATTCACCCGTCTAGATAATATTTTTCCTTGTTCACTAATAAATCGACTAATTAAACTCATGTTTCTATAATCGATTCGATCCCCCGATCCAATTGGGGACAAACGCCTACGAAAGGATCGCTTGTATTTACGAAAAGGTTGCTTGGATTTATCCATGGTTTATTCCTTATCTCTAAAATTCTATTTCTTTATTCATTTCAGATCTGACCAAAATAGGCTTTGATTCACATCGTTTATATTATACATATCATATATAATACACATCATATGCATGTATATATATATATATAAAATATATATAAAATCGGGTTTGGTTTGTATTGTATATATTATGTATATTATATATGTTATATTATATATTATATTATATATTATATATGTTTTATATATGTTTTATATATGTTAAGTTAAATATGTTTAAATATGTATATGTTTAATTTAAATATGTTAACTTAAATATGTAAAGTTCTTCCTCTTCCTGTTCCTTGGAAAGATCGCGCACACGTTCCGTTCCATCTATTTCTTTATTTCCCCATGAATCGTATGCTTGTGACAATAGTGACAAAATTTTCTCAATTCTAATCGACTGGATGTATTGTGTCGATTCTTTTGAGTAATATATCTAGAAATACCCGGCGATTCTTTATTGACACCATTTCGGACACAACTGGTACATTCCAAAATAACTCTGACTCTGACATCTTTACCCTTGGCCATGAACCCCCTTTTGATTTGGATCGACTTAACTTCTTCTATTTTCGACCCGAACTGAAGAAGAATAAAAGAACAAAAAAATCAATAAGAAAATCAATAGAAGTTACTAACTTGAAATTCAATTTTCATTTCTAAAGCTAAAGATTTCGTTGTGTTGTATGTGTTGTAATTATATAATTACAATTAATATTAATAGAGTAATAGTAATAATAAGTAATAGTAATAATAATAGTAATAATTAATAATAAAGTAATAATTAAGTAATACAATTTCTTTCTAACTATCAATTATTCCTATCTTAAATCCCAATATTTCATTTAAGTATCTTCTTTCTATGCTATGATTTCGTGGATCCTGCCCTAGATCTGGATACACATTTCCATTTCTGTTCCCCCAAATTCGATCTTAGATTCACCAGATTTTTGTCGAGGTTCAATACACTTTTTCTTTTTCTTTCCTTCCTATCCTCCTATCCTAAAGAACTGAAAAAAAAAAGGAAGGGGCGAAATTTTAGTCACGTAACGTAGAATTGTATCCCTAATTTTCTTCATTTCTTCGCATATTAATAACTAGAATGAAAAAAAAGGGAATGACAAGGCATCTGGGAATAAACGATTAATTTCTATCAATAGACCTGCTAAAGACCCAAACCATAGAGTAATTAGCACAGGTGCCACGGAGAGATATGTTTTTATATCTCGCATTGAAAATCCTCCTTCTTTATTGTAATACATATATGTATGGTCAGATGTTGTAGTTCAAGATCATTTGTATTTTTTTTTACTTTACGCGGAATTCCTAACTAAAATAGATATGTACAATGAACCAATAGATGAAATTTTCCTGTCCCTAAAAAAGAAAAAGATGACCCCTTCTTCCTGAGCATTTCCAATAAATTTTTATTCTTTTTTTATACGATACACCGATAAGATAAATTGAAATTTTTTTTTATACGTTAGGTTTCAGATGTATAAAATTCTTTTATTATATGAAACCAAAAAGAAGAAATGACAAGAAAATTCTATATAGATAGAGGGGAAAATAACAATGTGGAAAACAAGACAGGGATTTTGTACAATGACACTGTACAAGAACTTTAAAAAGGGATGTAGCGCAGCTTGGTAGCGCGTTTGTTTTGGGTACAAAATGTCACGGGTTCAAATCCTGTCATCCCTACCTATTACTTCTCTTATGGGCAGTAACGAGGGATTAATTAAGATCGATTTAAATTGGACATAATCTTTCATTTTTGCATGCTATACGTATGCAAGATATGTTTGGGGGTAAAAAACCCTTTTCTTTACACTACAGTCGTATCTCCTGTAATAAGAAAGCGCTCTTAGTTCAGTTCGGTAGAACGCGGGTCTCCAAAACCCGATGTCGTAGGTTCAAATCCTGCAGAGCGTGATTCCGTTTATGTTATGTCGAATCACAATAAAAAAACTTAACAAAAAAAAGTTTAATTGAAACTTGAATTTGACCTCCCGCAGGGAGGAGGTCAATCAAAAAAAATAAATGTTACTCAATCAAAGGTCCAACTGATCACCACGTCTGTATTGTAAATATGCAGTTACGAATAATCCTGCCAAAGTAATAGGAATTAGACCTAAGACGATTCCAAATAGAAAAACTTCAATCATATTTCGGTTTTTTGAGGGGATAAAAAGATGGGTAAGATCTATCCCTAAATATTAATCTGAATTATCCGTGAATCTCAATAACCAAGAATTGGCAATTGATGTGGAAAGGAACCATGGAACACCTGGAATCTCAGAGAGATATTCATTTTTATGAATTGTTCATTCAATTCATTTCAAATAAGTCGTATCTTATTCAAACCAATCAATAGAGCTGGGGTTATAGTTAAAGCAGCCAGTAGAAAACCGAAATAACTAGTTATAGTAGGCATGAAAGAGCTAAATTAGATATGTTCTTTTGTTACATATGTTGATAAAACACTTACCTAAGTTTCAATTTTCTCAGATACAACAGTAACGGTAAGAAAAAACCAATTGACAGGATTAGTTTAGTTCAATTGAAAGTTCTTGATTCATCAGCTGTGACATCGATCGGTCCTGTGATTTCGAATCGACAGATTCATTGTGCAATTCGTGAGTTGAGTAAAGTAATAGTAATAAGAATTGTGTCGTGTAACTTCATTCAAAAATGAAATTATATTTAAGTAATTTTGGAATAAAATAAAAAAATTGGATTTGAAAAGAACTTCAATTTTGATCATTTCTTTTCTTTTTCAATAAAAAGGATCTAATCCTTTTTGGGGTGAACGACCTGATATTACCTTTTACTTATTTTTTTTTAGCTCATTGGATTCAGTACATTAATAGGTTGGTTAATTGGCCATAATATCTCGAATGAGAAGAAAAAAAGTGCCCTACGATATATCGAAACGATCTATCAAAAAAAAAAAAAAAAAGAAAACCTTTACTTTCATTTTTATTCTTTTTGGGGGGTCCAACTAGATTCAAAGACGAACAACTTCCACTATCCTTTTAGGTTCTATATTCTGTCTTTCCATATCATGGAGTTACATACTTGTAGTTCGGTCAAGAAAGAACCTTTGTTTTGCATCTAATGCAACCCTTGTTGCATCACGAATATTGATTGTTCCAACTATGTTCTCTTTCTTTCATTAAATATTATCTATTCTTGTATTTTGTATTTATTATAGTATATTTATTGTACGACCAACCAATTACTTGAAATGAAATGAAAGATTCGAACAAAAAAACTTTTAACCAAAAAAAGGGTTTATAGATTTCACATATAATTGAAATGTGTGAATATGATAATATCTTTCATGAATTATTAGAACCCATTGATTCATACTTTTCCAAGATCTTTACTTTCTATTACGAAGCCAATAATGGAAACACCTTATAAGGAATTTGAGGAATTTTCTATTGATCTATTGAATAACATACAGTTATGCATAGACAAGGAACAAAAAAAGAAGAAAAGA